CGGCAGAAATCAATGGATTCATATTAAGTTCCTCGCACCAAAAAAAAGAAATGGTTAATGATACAATCAACCGATGAATTATTACTTCATTATTCCATCACTTAAGATCTATCCGAAAAAAAAAAAGAACTAAGAACTCTGAATTGAAATAATAATATTACTGAATCATCAGAGCTACTTCGATATCTCGTTTTTAGTTCCTATCCGTGGAGTCTTTGTAAATCTATACGGTTCCAGTTCTTCCATTTCTTTGTTCCGAACCATTCCATTCTTTCAATTCTTCGCTCTTTCTCTTCTATATGCATGCTTGACTTCATTTGTTTATTCATTCAATCCACAGTCACAGATAAAACGGAAGGGCTTGCATTGGAATCCGTCTAAATTCAGTGGGATGGGAAATAATATATATGGATAGCCCATATATAACTAGTGAATATCTAATATCACATATACATTGTTTCTTTAATAACGTAAACCATCCGTATCTTCTATTGAACCGGATTCTAGAATCATTCTTCGAAACATATACAGGGATTGGCTTAGAGCCCTTACATATACCCAGCTCGACCCCCCTTACTTTTTTTTAATTCTCTAATATCATACATTTTTTTTTTTGCTCCTATTCTAGATCGTATATACCGGTATGAGTTGGGATAAGCTTTTTTTTAAGACCATTTCGGAAGCTAGTCAATGATGACCCTCCATGGATTCACCTATATAAGCTGCGGCTAAAGTTGCAAAAATAAGAGCCTGAATCCCGCTTGTGAATAATCCAAGGAACATGACAGGTATAGGAACCACCGAAGGTACTAAAGAAACAAGAACAACAACTACTAATTCATCCGCTAATATATTCCCGAAAAGTCGAAAACTAAGTGATAAGGGTTTTGTGAAATCTTCTAGAATGTTAATTGGTAAAAGTATTGGAGTTGGTTGAATGTATTTACCGAAATAACCCAATCCTTTTTTGGTAAGACCCGCATAGAAATATGCCACTGACGTAGGTAAAGCTAAAGCAACAGTAGTATTTATATCATTCGTGGGTGCAGCTAACTCTCCATGCGGTAACTGTATGATTTTCCGGGGTAAAAGGGCACCTGACCAGTTAGAAACAAAAATAAATAGGAACATAGTTCCAATAAAGGGAACCCAAGGACCATATTCTTCTCCAATCTGAGTTTTGCTCAAGTCTCGAATGAATTCGAGGACATATTCGAAGAAATTCTGACCGTCGGTTGGAATGGTTTGTGGATTCCGAACAGCTATAGTGGCTGAACCTAATAAGATAGCAATTACAACCCAAGAAGTGATAAGTACTTGGGCATGGACTTGGAAACCCCCTATTTGCCAATAAAAATGTTGGCCTACTTCCACATCGGATATATCGTATAACGCTTTTAGTGAGTTGATGGAACAGGGTAAAACATTCATATTGCCCTCTGACATAAATAGAACTTAAAAAGGAATTATTTTGATTCAGCCATCTCGTATCTCTTTCTCAACTCGTCTACTTTGAATCAATCGTATATTTCGGATCCCAAGTGATCACATAATATCCCCAGTGATTTTGATCTCTTTTTTGAGACTCAGGGATAGTAACCGATTCAATCAATTTATGGAGTTTCCAAAGTGATTGACTTATCCTAATCAACAATTTCTTATATAGCTAGAACTGCCCTCACAAATTGCGGATACTAATTTGTTAAGAATCCATCGGATTGAAGCTATAGCGTCATCGTTCGCTGGAATCGGAATATTTGCGAGATCCGGGTCACAATTTGTATCGATTAAACAAATTGTTGGAATCCTCAAAGTGAGACATTCTCGAAGAGCCGTATATTCTTCTTGCTGACCAACGATGATTACAATATCGGGTAACCCCGTCATATATTTGATCCCGCCCAGATAGGTTTGCAAGTGAGATAATTGCCTCTTCAACATTGCTACATCTCTTTTCGGGAGACAGTTGAGTTTCCCCGTATTTTGTTCCGATCTCAAGTTCCTGAACCTATGAAGTCTCATTTCTGTAGTGGACCAATTCGTTAACATACCACCGAGCCATTTTTTATTAACATAATGACACCGAGCCCTTATTGCAGCTGATGCTACTAAATTGGCTGCTTTATTTTTGGTACCAACTATTAAGAAGTGTTTTCCTATACTTGCTGCATCAAAAACTAAATCACAGGCTTCTGACAAAAAACGAGCAGTTCGAGTAAGATTTGTAATATGAATACCTTTACGCTTTGAAGAGATGTAAGGTGCCATTCTAGGATTCCATTTCCTAGTACCATGGCCAAAATGAACTCCTGCTTTCACCATCTCTTCAAAATTCATGTTCCAATATCTTCTTGTCATTTCTCCCCACATTTTCTCTCTTTTTTTTTATTTAAGAGGTACCCCTGAAATAAATAATTGTTCCGACGGAACCTTCTACCGGAGATTGACCGTTAATACCCAGTCCAAGTCATTAATTCCTTTCTATTCGTTATTATCTTTA